GGTTAATCTAGGCCATAGGCAGACCTACGTCAAGATAAAACCCCCTTGAAACACTCTGGTAGTGTTCCTGAATCTGAATCCAAATAATGACTCAGAGCACATGGAGCCATCTCTTTTTGCGGCCAAAAAATATGGCAGACTGGCGGATCTTTATATCTGTTAATGAAAGAGCCCAATGCACAAACATGCATGTTGGGTTTTTAAAACAGCTCAGATCACTTTGATTAGAATCAGTTTGGTCTGTTTTACCGAGAAAGTCTACGGTTCGAGTCCGTATAGCCCTAGAACCCTATCCATTCCAAAATCAAAATGGATTTTAGAAGTTACAATTCTAACACGAGTCCGTTTTAAAACGCCAATCAAACCTAATCTCAATTGAATCTAAGAATCCTTCATATGGGTAGAGGAATGACCAGCCATATTTCTGCCAAAGCTAAAGTTTGAAAAACGACTCTCTTTGGTACGTTTCATTGGAAAGATTGTCAACAATACAAAATAGGAATTTCTTCGTATACCTTTACCTAAACCTAGCAAAGGTAGTCTTCTCTTTTCGTATTCAAGAAATCGAAATTCCGACCCATAATTCTACTTTATTCTACTTTACTGGTTAACTAAGTAACAACCTCACAGGATCGAACAATGGGTTGCCCGGGATTCGAACCCGGAACTAGTCGGATGGAGTCGATAATGTTATCGGTTAAATAAGTAACAACCTCTCCCCAAGCCGTGCTTGCATTTTTCATTGCACACGGCTTTCCCTCTGTATACATCTAAAATTGAGATCCGTCATTAGAGAAAAAGTGGAATACTTAGATCCTTTTTACCAAGTAAATTTCAGAATAGAAATAAGAAAAAATTTTGTTAGTTCTTCATTATTGCTATTTATTAAATTCAATTCAAATCAAAATTTCCATTTTAGCCCTTTCATAACGAATCAGTCATGATTAGCTAAATCATTGATACAAATAATATCCAAATACCAAACCCTTTTTTGATGGAACCTCCGCGAAATAAAAGAAGCTCTTGGAAAGGTCAAGGAAAGAACTTGTTCTTCCGCCGTAAAGAATTCTTCGAATAATTCCGATCCGAATCTTTTCAAAAAAGCCCGTACAGTACTTTTGTGTTTACGAGCTAAAGTTCTAGCACAAGAAAGTTGAAGTATATACTTTATTCGCGACAAAGTTTTTTTGGGGGAAGACCCGCTATAATAATGAGAAAGATTTCGGGATATACGCCCGAATCGGTCAATAATCTCAGAATCTGATAAATCTATCCAAATGACCTTACTAATAGGATGCCCTAATATATTACAAAATTTAGCTTTAGCCAAGGATGAAATCAGGGGAATCATTGGAAGAATAGTATCAAACTTCTTACTAGCATGATCGATTACAAATGAAGTTTCTAACATTTGATTACGTATCGTTGAAGTCTTTCGCCGCACACTTGCAAAATAACCGAGAAAGTCAAGGGAATGGTTTGCTAATCGGGTTATATGGATTCTTCGTGGTTGAGACCAAAGGTCAAAATAAGATTGCCAGAAATTGACAAAGTAATATTTCCATTTCTGCATCAAAAGAGACGTACCTTTTGAAGCGAGAATTGCTTTGCCTTGATACCTAACATAATGCATGAAAGAGTCCTTAAACACCCATAGATTAGCTTCAAAAGCCCCGGACAAGGTTTCTATAAGATGCTCGATTTTTCCATAGAAATAGATTCGTTCAAGAAGTGCTCTAAAAGATGTTGATCGTAAATGAAAAGATTGGTTACGAAGAAAGACATAGACGGATTCGTATTCATATACACGAAAATTATATAGGAAGAAGAAGAATCTTCGATTTCTTTCTGAAAACGACGGACTGAGTTTCTGTGAAATAAGAAGACTATTCCAATTATGCAACTCATGGAGAAAGACTCTTAATAAATGCAAAAACGAAGCATCTTTTAGCCAGTAGCGAAGAGCTTGCACCACAATTTCGAGATGGATTGGGTAAGGTAGTAGGATATCGAACACATAATTTAAATGTGAAATTTTGTCCTCTAAAAAAGAAAAAATGGAATGAATTGATCGTAAATTAGCGGATTTGACTACCCCTTTCCCTTTTTTTTGGCGCTTTTCTAGGGAAGCTAGGAATCGGAGTGAAAATGGAATTTCCATAATGACCGAAAATCCCTCAGATATCGTTTGAAAATCCAAATTTTTATTGCGCCCCCAAAGTGGATTTTTTTTAGAATCATTCAGAGAAAGATTCCAAAAATTTGGGTCATACATTCGAGTAATTAAACGTTTCACAATGAGTAAGCTGAATTTATTGTCATAACCTGCATTTTTCAACAAAATGCATCTTGGTAAACCATGATCATGAGAAAGTGCATAAATATATTCTTGAAAAATAAGTGGATATAAGAAGTCGTGTTGTTGAAATCTATCGAGCTCTAAAGAGCTTTGAAATTCCTCCATTTTCATGCTATTTTGAACCAAAGGTAGAGGATTTTTGGAGTTATCAAATGATACAGAGTGCGATACAGTCAAAACAAGGTATTTTTCGAGTAAGATTAAGGAAGCAATACCTCGGATACAGGTAAACTTATCAACGGATTCTTGATCCTCTCTTTTGCCATTTTCTTGAAGTCGTTTATATTCGTTCTAGGATAACAAGATGTTTCTAAATCCTTTATTTTTTCAACCCAATTGCTCTTTTGATTTTGGAAATTTTGTTATCAATCTACTCTTTCTTATACGCACACAGCTCCATTCTGGAATGGAGAATGCTAATATTTAGGATTTATGAAAAAATAAAGAATCCGCTTCTCGGATAAGCCCTTACCCGTATTCAGGCACTAATATATTTTTAACGTCTAATTAGATCGGGTAATCATTCAAATTACGAATAGGAGCTCGTTACTTTTTCGTTCCTTAAAATTTCATTAAATTAATTGAAGCCAGAGGGCTCTATCCATTTATTCATTTGACCCAACTTGAAATTGAATCCATTTGACTTCCTTCCAATAAGTCAAACAAAGTTTTGTCCCGATCGGGAAAGAAGAAAAGATTCTCAGAACTCTTGGTTGCTACGACATGCTATTTTTTCCATTCATTCCCTTTTAGGATCAGTCGTGGTCTGCCAAACTTTACCGATGGTATGGATGAATTCATCGCTTCATCTAAATGTGTAAAAGATCCGAGTCGCACTTAAAAGCCGAGTACTCTACCGTTGAGTTAGCAACCCGAATAGACAAAAAAAGTATGTAGATATAATCAGAATGAAAAAAATGATTCGCCGAGCGAATCAAAGCATAAAAACCCATTTGGAATCGATTAAGAACAGAAAACGTAATAGCTCATATCATATGAAAATATAAAAATTTTTCCGCGAAAAGAAAAACCAAAAATAATGATAGATCTTTCCTTATGTCATTGTTATTCACGTTTTAAAGAAAAAATGGGTCTATTAAAGCGCATCCAACGAACCCCTTATTTTGACTAAAGTCAGGCAAAAACCAAACTAATGGGACAGAAATAACGAGATCCCGTTAGAAATAACGAGATCCCTTTATCCTGCTGCATTATATTTCGTCAATGCATAATTGTCAATAGAAGGGTTAAGAAAAAGATATAATGAAAAAAGATAAGAAATTCAGCTAAAAAATATTCCAAAAATAAGGACTTGAGTTAGATTGGCACGCCTTAGATACAAAAAAGTTTAGCTACGGGAAGAAAAAAAGTCAAAAAAAATCTCGAATTTAGTTAATCAATAAATAAACAAAATAGATAAAAGTTCTAGAGAGGGGTATCTGCTACCCCCCTTATTTACTTAAATTAATTCAATTTTATTTGATTGGAGCAAAGTTTTTTAAAAACCTCCGACTGCTGTAAAATGTCCCGAACAGTTTCTGTAGGCTGAGCACCCCTTTCAAGAAAATATAGAATAGCCGAAACGTTTAAATACGTTTGATTCTTTATCGGATCATAAAAACCCACTTTCCGAAGATCTCTTCCTTCTCTTCGGGAGCGAACATCAATTGCAACGATTCGATAAGTCGCACGTTGCTTTCTACCACAGCGTTTTAAACGAAGTTTAACCATAACATTCCTCTAATTTGAAACCCCTTATGGAACTGATTCAATTATAGAATCATGACTAGTCATTGGTTCAGGCGGCACATAGACATAATAAAGTTTTTCCGAAAAAATCTTCGACTGGAAGATTTTTGCTATGAACCGTAGGATTGATTCGTTTAAAGAATCATTTTATTAATTCTCGGGACTTAGCCTTTGCAACCGCAGTAACGCTCCGTGCCAAAATCCAAGGTTCCAAGCATTGAGCTTGGTTTTTGGTTTTTGTGCGGCCTCCGTTAGGAGGGATTTTATGCTCCCTTGGAAGACCTCCAGCGCCTTACGAGTTTTTGAAAGGCGCTCGATCTTTTGATTGAGCCACCTTTCGCCTTCCTCACTTCCCAATTCGAAGGCTTCCCCAAGAATCTTCCAAGTCTCGCAATGACCCTTATTGTATGAGTGCTTATACCCATGGTATTTTTTGCCGTAGGGGCACGTGAGCGCTGGTTCGTGCTTTTTCCGAGCAGAAATAAATATTCTGCCAGTTTCGTCTGTTTGTGGAAAAAGACTTTCCTTTTCCAACTCGGGAAACCTCTTCCCATTTATCTCGTCTCCGTTTTTACTCTTGTTCTTTGTAAAGTTATAGTCGCAACTATAATCATTTTTATAGTTCAGACTATGCGAGCAATCTTTCGGACGATTTGCTGAAAGATAGGTACTACAGTAGTAACAAGGGCACTTAGGTGCCACGTCGTTGTTGCCATATGAATTCATAAAACCGCCCTCCGGTTTCAAATAAAATCAAATAAAAAAAGATATATCAATCAATACTATTTTAATAAATAAATGAATAAGTGTCAACTATCTCAATGAAATATTGGAATGATTTACCCAAATTGTGGAAAGAATTACTTATTCGTGTCAAAATATGATTTTAAATAATTATTTTTAGGCCTTTGGGACGAAAGGGATCGAACCTTCGACTACCGGGACCAAAACCCGTCGCCTTACCACTCGGCTACGCCCCATTATTCCATCGCTTTTTTGATTCATATTATATAACAAATCAAAATTTTTCCCAACTACCCGTGTCACGTTTATTTTTTTTAATAATTTATATTTTATTATTACAACAAATTCTGTGTAAAAGCCCGCCCAAATCTCTAGCGGAAATTTTACGATAAGAGATTAGAGAGAAGGGATAATGGAATTATATCGATTCTAGGTTTGTGCTAGGAATTTGACCCGTGTAGATATAGAATTCGACTGAATTTATTGATCATTAGATAGAATGTAATTAAAATAGTAGATGAAAATATGATTTCTTCTACTCGCCTTTGAGAATTGGAGGATTTTTGATTGGGCCGGGTCAAAGAAAAAGAAAGATTTTTTTGCCTACCTTACTTTCTTCCGTTTTCCTTATCTTAAGAACTCAATCAAATTGCAATTATCGTCAAGAACAAAATGTCTGCTATGCTTAATCTCTTTAGTTTGATCTGTATCTGTTTTCATTCTGCCCTTTATCCAACTAGTCTTTTCTTTGCCAAATTGCCCGAGGCCTATGCTTTTTTAAATCCAATCGTAGATATTATGCCAGTCATACCCCTTTTCTTTTTTCTTTTAGCCTTTGTTTGGCAAGCTGCTGTAAGTTTTCGATAAGATATTTAATACTATCCTAAACTATCCTAGAAAATGCATGATTTCTTCGCGAAAAATTTCTAATGATTGATAAGATCAAATAAGTTTTTCCTGCAGCAATCTTTGAGGCAAACGTTGAAATTCTTTGATCGCCGCGAGAAATCAAATCCGGCTCGCCACATTTCCCCATTCTGACCCTTTGTCCAGTGCAAGGCCTTAATTTCTATGTGATTTTATACAGAATTAGGGTCCCACGCCCATATCTCATTATGGGCATGAAGTCATCTTGGGAACTCAAAGACTCTTATTTGACCTGATAAACGTATTTTCGCGGTCGAGAAAGCACTTCATTTCTTGATGTCAAAATAGAATATGGGGTAGAAAAATGGACGATCTATTCTCTTTTCTTGTTTTTTCCAAAAAGGCTCTTGGAGATTGCGGAATGCTTACGCTCAAACTTTTCGTTTACACAGTAGTAATATTCTTTGTTTCTCTCTTCATCTTTGGATTCCTATCTAATGACCCAGGACGTAATCCTGGGCGTGAAGAATAAAGGTTTTTCGTTTTTCTTCAGATTTTTTATCTATTCCACACATTTAACTAGGAAAAAGGGGTTTGTGAAATTTGAAAGAAAAGAAAATATCAAGTCATCGACGAAAACGGAAAGAGAGGGATTCGAACCCTCGGTACGAATAACTCATACAACGGATTAGCAATCCGCCGCTTTCGTCCACTCAGCCATCTCTCCCTATTGAAAAAGATAATTATAATTATTAATATGTTACATTCCACATGACCAAAGGATTCAAAACCATCTTTCTTTCTCCTTCTTTATTTTGATTCTCAAGATATGTAAAACTTTTCTTAGCTATTCTGTTTTGATAAAGTAAAAATTCAAAAGATCCAATATAAAGAAAACGAAAGATAAAGAACGAGGACTTCCTTGCTTTGATTTTCTTCGAAAGGCCCTTTTCTTTCCACGGCCCGGGCACTATCCAACCGGGCCTTTTTTGATTCTATCAAATTCTAGTGAAAGTCCTATTATTTGATAACAAAAAGATTTACTAGCTTTTTTGACTATATTTCAAGCAAAACCCAAAAGAAAAAGGACTATTTCCATCCTTACTTGATAACTTTATCTAACTTAGTCTATCAAAAGTACCCTGTCCTATTAATTTTTCTTCCTTTTTTAGTTACTTGAGTGCTTTTCTCGAATAACGAAAATGAAACCTTAGACACTGCATTTTTTTTATGCTTTGAGCGCTTTTGGTAAGTCGTATCTAGCAAGACTCTTCCCGCACATGAAAAGTATAGGCCTTGTAAATAAGCCCTCTTCTCCAAATCTCATCAAATTGAAAACCCTTGTGCAAAACGTTATCACTCTCATTTTCATGATTTTTTAAGATCCTAGCTTGACAAAAGGTCCATTTGGATACAATAATAGCATTGTAGCGGGTATAGTTTAGTGGTAAAAGTGTGATTCGTTCTATGAACCCCCTTAACTCTTAAGGGGTCGTTCGGTTTAATTAATATTCCGACCAAAAACTTTATTTCTTAAGGGAATTTAATCCTTTACCTCTGAATAATCAATTCGGGGAAAAAAGAAATTCTCGCGATTTCTATCCAAAGTTCACTGAAAAATTGAAAAATTGGATTCGGAACTTGCGAAACAAAATTGGGAAATTGGATCAACTTCCAATTGAATGACTATTAAGTAAAGGGTCCATGGATGAAGATAGAAAAGGATAGTTCTAATCGTAACTAAATCTTCAACTTTTTTTGATTTGTCGAGAAAAAATGCA